AGGTTTTGTCACCTCTCCAACTATCTCTCTATTAGGTAGGATTTTTGTGGCCCAAGCACTTATTTGTTTAGGCGAAACTAAGCCAATTCTGAGTTGTTGATGTTTATACTGATCGATCATAGAAGAAAAATTATAATTTATTCCGATTAAGCTTCCATCCTATTAATCTGGAAGGTTTTCTCAGATACAAGGAAATGGTTCAGTTCCAGAGCCAAAGATCGTAGTTCTCGAACGAGCAGTCGAAAAGATTCTGGAGCATCCTCGGGGTTAGGTATTGTTCCCCCAATGATCGTAGTACCAAGTACGTCCTGGCGAGCTTTAATATGATCCGATTTATAAGTAAGCATCTCTTGTAAAATATGTGCAACACCAAATCCTTCTAGAGCCCAAACTTCCATTTCTCCTACGCGTTGTCCTCCTTGCTTGGCTCTTCCTCGAAGGGGTTGCTGTGTAACAAGTGCATAATGTCCACTCGAACGTCCATGGATTTTATCATCAACTTGATGAATTAATTTCAATATATAAGGATTTCCTATTATAACAGGTTGCTCAAAAAGATCCCCTGTTCTTCCATCAAATATTCGACTTTTTCCCGGATACTCGGGTTCAAAGATCCACGGCTCCGATGTTTGTTTACTGGCTTGATATAATTCAGAAAACACTAGTTTTCTCGAAGCCTCTTGTTCATATCTCTCATCAAAAGGTGCGATTCGATAATGTCTATCTAGCAGACCTCCCGCTAACCCGAGCGAACATTCAAATATCTGTCCTACATTCATTCGTGAAGGTACTCCTAATGGGTTAAAGACCATATCAACGGGTCTTCCATCTTGCAAATAAGGCATATCTTGTCTAGGCAAAATCTTTGAAATGATACCCTTATTTCCATGTCTTCCGGCTACTTTATCACCAACTTTTATTTCACGTTTCTGTAAAATATATACATGAATTGTTTCTGGGTTATAACTAGAGCCCCCCTTTTTCTGGATGCATCTCACATCAATAACTCGACCCCTACCACCTATAGGGAGTTTTAGACAAGTTTCTTTGGATGTGGATACCTGAATGCCAAGTATGGCTCGTAATAATCTATCTTCGGGGGCATGCGAAGATTCTTTTGCCATATGGGGTGTTAATTTACCTACTAAAATATCACCCGTTTCTACCCATGATCCCAACCTCACAATTCCATTTTTGTCTAAATTGCGGAGTAAATGGGCTTCTAAGTGCGGTATTTCGCTCGTGACCCTTTCGGGTCCTTGACTTGTCACATAAGTCTGAATTTCATATTTCCGTATGTGAAAAGAAGTATAAATATCTTCATATACAAGACGCTCACTAATGAGTACCGCATCTTCAAAATTGTAGCCTTCCCACGGCATATAAGCCACTAATATGTTTTTTCCCAAAGCTAGTTCGCCCCCAACTGTAGCGGCACCATCTGCTAAAATTTGTCCCTTTTTAATGCATTTACCCCGCGGAATCCGGGGGTTTTGGTGCATACAAGTATTTTTATTGGAACGTTGATACATTACTAATGGAATGCTTTGAATATCCCCATTACCTGAAAAAATGATCTTATCAGTATCGGTATAAATGATCTTTCCCTCATGTTCGGCTATAGCGAGAACCCCAGAATCTAGGGCCGCTTGGCGTTCCAACCCGGTTCCAACAATGCATTTCTCGGACTGATAAAGCGGAACTGCTTGACGTTGCATATTAGAACTCATTAAAGCTCGATTTGCATCGTTGTGCTCGATAAAAGGAATGAGGGAAGCTCCAATAGAAAAATATTGGAAGGGAAAAATACTTCGAAGATGAACCTGTTCCCACGCAATAGTCAGGAATTCCTGACGGTATCGAGCCGGAACAACCTGTTCTTCCTGAATACCTTGATTCAGTGCCAAGGAATTCCCCATGGATACCATATAGTATTCATCTATACTTGGTGATAAAAAAAGCATCTGTACCATTGCCGATCTCTCAGAAATTTTATAAAAAGGGCTTTCTAGAGACCCCAAAAGACCAATTCTTGCATGAATTGCTAAGGATCCAATAAGTCCAACATTAATTCCTTCAGATGTGTCAATTGGGCAAATACGCCCGTAGTGACTAGGGTGAATATCGCGTATCCGAAAACTAGCCGTTCGCCCTGTCAATCCCCCGGGGCCCAAATAACTCAATTTTCGTCCATGAACTGTTTGTGTCAATGGATTAGTTCGATCCAAAACTTGAGATAATGGGTGTAATCCAAAAAAAGATTCATAAGTCGTTGTTAATGGAGTTGAAGTTACCAAATTCTGAGGAGTCGGTATTAATTTATGCCGAATTGCTCCACATATAGTTCCTCGAACCACATTTTCTAAACGAACCAGAGCCAATCCGAATTGATCTTGTAAGAGATCTGCTACAGAGCGAATACGTTTATTTTTCAAATGATTCATATCATCAAGTGTACCCATTCCAAATTTAATTCCAATCAAGTGATCCGTAGCTGCCAATATATCACGCGGTAACAAAAACGTATTGTTTTGGGGTATATCAAGATTCAGTCGATGGTTCATATTTCGTCGACCAATCCTTCCTAATTCGCATTTTTGCTGAAAGAATTTTTTTTGTAATTCTTTACATAAAGATTCCGAAAATACCGGGTCCCCCCCTACACAAGCAAATTGTTGATAAAACTCCAAAATGGCATTTTCCTTTGACCCAAAATTTTTTTTATCTTTATCATTCAAGAAAGACAAGAAAATTTCCGGGTAACAAACATTATCCAGAATTTCTTTTAGATTTGAACCCATAGCTGATGATAGAACTAGAATAGATATTTTCTGTTTCCTACTTACACGAGCCCATATCCTTGCTTTTCTATCAATCTCTAATTCTGATCTTCCTCCCCAATCTGATATTATGGTGCCGGTATAGACCGAAATTCCATTATGGTCCAATTCCGACCGGTAATAAATACCGGGGCTTTGCAATATTTGATTGATCACAATTCTGTATATTCCATTTACTAGAAAAGTTCCCAGGGAATTCATTAGAGGGATGTTTCCAATCAAAATTGTTTGTTCTTGCATCTCCCGGCCGGTTTTCCAAATTAATCCTGCGGATACATATAATTCAGAAGAATATGTAAGTGATTTATACACAGCATCCTTTTCTTTTATCACGGGTTCTGCCAATTGATATGTTTCCACAAATAATTGAAATTCAATTTCTTGATCTGTATCTTCAATTTTTGGAAACTTATAAAGCTCTTCAGGTAAGCCCTGATCAATGAACTGACAAAATCCTTCAAATTGTATCTGATTAAACCCGGGTATTGTAGACATCAGTTCATTTCCCTCTCGTAACATTTTAACCCAATTCCTCATTTGTTTAAAAATCCCACTTTTTGATCATTCTTTATTGAATACTAAAGATCGATCTAGCTAGGATGGAATTTATATTCTGTTTACTAAATCACATAAAATTTTACACATACATTCCATATATATGGAATGTATTAAATACGTATCAAAGGAGGAATAGATAAAATTTGCTATTCATACCCAAATTGAAATTTTCAACGGATACAAGAGTAAAGAGGTTGATAAAACATTCTGTTTAAAAGAATTATGCTGCTTAATTCGATTTCTTTAATTCGATTCCATTTTTACCATTATTATAATATTACTCTGATTGGATAAAGAGATGACAGGATTTGATCCCTTTACCGAGATAAGAATAATCAGAAACAATATAGAGTTTTTTTTTACTTAATAGGTTTTTGTTAAAAAAACCTATTTGCGGAGACAAGATCTATTTTAGTACTATTTCGTAAAATTTTTAATCTTAATTCTTAATTCTTAATAATTTTTAATCTTAATTCTTAATTTAATTCTTAATATAGGCTTATTTATATTGTAAAGCAAAGCGTTAAATTTAGATCCGTGCCCTAATATCTTCTATATATCATATATAAGATACGCTCTGTGTAATTTCTGTTATGGTTCCGGGGTTTACATATAGGCATAATTGTTGTTATAATCGAAATTGAGAAAAAGAAAAATTTTTTTATTGAAAAGACACAATAATAATTATTAGTTACTGCTTAGATTTTCTTATGTCATTAGGGAAACACGATTTGAAATCAGAATCCAAGACTCGTTCATGAATTCCAAAATAGTTAATGGTTCCAATTTCTTATGACTTTTTACTTTTTGGGGGGTATGTAAAAAAAGCTTTTTGTTAGTAGGAAGGGAATTAGGGAAATGGGATTCAAAACGCAAGTACAATACAAAAGGAAATCTTTTCATATATATTTTGTTTTGGCGGCATGGCCGAGTGGTAAGGCGGAGGACTGCAAATCCTTTATTCCCCAGTTCAAATCCGGGTGTCGCCTGATTCTAAAAAAAAAACAGAAATATCCTAATCCCTTAGGGTCTTTTGATACGTACTTGATTCTAAGCATCTAGTGGGCTCTAAAGCTTTGTATCTCGAATTCAAGGAATTTTATATTAAATAATAAGCATTAGGAGTATAAGGGCTATCAAAACGTCTCGATTCCCTTATACTCCTATTGGAGCCACTTCGGTGCGAGGTAATATACTAACTAAATTAGTAATTAGTAATGGCAGAAAAGCGAGATATAATTTGTATACAAACTAAAAAAAATATCTTAGTACTTAGGTATTCAATTATTACAAAACCCCTTTTCAGTAACCGGGTAAAAATTATGTAGTAATTTTTTATATGTACGTGAATTTTTGGGGTTGGTTCATTAAATTAAGAAATAGTTCTAAAAAATTTTTGACTCTGTACCCTTGATTTCACTATTATTAGTAAACAATAATGGAATAATTTCTGCATATTCATAGAAATAAGGGACAAAATTCACATGGATATTGTAAGTCTCGCTTGGGCTGCTTTAATGGTAGTCTTTACATTTTCTCTTTCACTTGTAGTATGGGGAAGAAGTGGACTCTAGAAATACTACTTAACTTAGCTAATTTTAACTAATTGAGTTTTTAGTTGGGGAATCAAACCTTATCAATTGTTTTTTAGATCACTCCATAAAGTATTTTTAAAGATACTAATGTTAATCAAACAGATATTTTTTACATGTTTCTTTCTTTGATTCTTTCCCTAGTATTTTTTTTTTTTTTTGAAATATAAGAATTTGAGCTGTAAAATAAAAGTCAGAGTTGCCTTTCGATTATTTTAGATTGATCAGAATCACTATCAATACAAATCGATCAAATAGATGTAGCAAAACAATAGAATTAGGATCAATATGTACATAACATATATAGGATACAATATAGATTAGTCAATATTCAAAATGTAGTATAGTACAACTTTTTTATACACGACAAAAAAAACTAAAAATATTAATATATAATAATAACTAAAAAATCGTAAAAATAGTATGGTAGAAAGAAATAAAATTTTATTTCTACCATACTACTACCAAATCGAATCAAATACTGATGATTCTAGCCTGCGATAAAGAACGAAGAAGTCAATTTTCAGTCAAACTAATCATTTTGGCTGACCGTTTTTACATAAATGATAAGTAGAAAAGCAGTAGGAACGAGAATGAAGAGCGCAGTAGCAATAAATGCAAGAATATTTACTTCCATAATTTCATCGTTTTTTTAGTTCGCAATAACTCGGGATTTAATCCCCTAGAGATGATCAAAATGTCACCATTTATATGGAATATATGTATTCCATTTTGATGATATTGAATAGGATTAATATCATGAATAACAATATATGAACTATCATATCAATTCGCCGTCGCAAATTGAATAGTATAACATAGGATAATCTTTTATCCATACTGAAAAAAATATATTATAGAATTCGTGATCGAATCAAGATATCATTCTTTTAAACTATTTTCGTTGTACAATCAATCATCTAACGAAGTCTGACCACGTTTCTTTTTCTTTTAGACTTCCATTGGTTACAAAAAAAAATAATATATGAAAAACAGACTACAAGGGGTTAAGTTCTAAAATACCTTTCTTTTTTTTGTCATTTTTTTTTAGTTTTTGCTCTTTTTTTGATAGAACTTAAATTCGAGTCTAAATTAAATTTTTTTATTATTACATTACACGGGGTCTAAAAAGAAACATGAGATACTTGTTTGATCTTTGGTTATTGGATCCGTCGGGACTGACGGGGCTCGAACCCGCAGCTTCCGCCTTGACAGGGCGGTGCTCTAACCAATTGAACTACAATCCCAAGGAACTAAGGTATACAATATCCTTTTTTATGATTTGATTCAAATCATTTAGAGTTCGAATTTTTGTCTTATAATATAGAAGGGAGTTATTAGTGATATACGGATCTCTGTATGAATATGTACTTGAGTGAGAACAACACGCAACACGAATTACTAGTCAATTTTCTTTAGTTTAAATTATCCCATAGGATGAATCTAGATAATGATCTAGATCATTATTTAAATTTCCCGTAACAAATGAAAAACAGAAAAATCGACTCTTTTATTCCGCATGTCGGCCGTTTCGGGAGAACAAATATCTTCATCTAAATAGTGGATGAGAGAGCTTTTGGGCCGAGCTGGATTTGAACCAGCGTAGACATATTGCCAACGAATTTACAGTCCGTCCCCATTAACCGCTCGGGCATCGACCCAGGAAGAATCTATTCAATTATAGGTTTATTGATTAGGCTTATTGATAATCCACGAGCAACTCCCTTTCGTAGTACCCTACCCCCAGGGGAAGTCGAATCCCCGCTGCCTCCTTGAAAGAGAGATGTCCTGAACCGCTAGACGATGGGGGCATACGTACCCAACTGCCATCATACTATGTTCATAGTATGAACAGTTTTTTGAAATTGTCAATATAATCGAATCTAATATATATTATTATTAAAATTTAAATAACAATAATTAGATTCTTAGATTCAAGGGGTCTTTCCGTCTTACATGATTACATCCAATTTTTTTTCATTTCATTTTTTTAATAATTCATTCAAACCATTCGATATTAAATCTATAAACTAGAAAACTATAAAAAATCCGTTCTAATTTATTTATTCTTAATATAAAAGATTAAATTTATTAAATTAGCAGAGGAAATCTAAATAATAGATAATTCAAAAGATCCGTTCAGGACGTGCTTTAGCTACTCAAAAAAAGGAGGTTTAAGGTAAACAAACCCCATATATCGCATTTAGAAACGAGCGGCTAGCTGCCTACTTATGTATATATCTATTCTATAATATAGAATATAATAACTTAATTAAATATATTTTCTATGTATATTATATTTCTATTATAGAATAGATATAAGTGGTGACTCAGCCAAGAATTAACTATATATAATATATATATTTTAAATATATATAAGGGCCCTTTTAACTCAGTGGTAGAGTAACGCCATGGTAAGGCGTAAGTCATCGGTTCAAATCCGATAAGGGGCTTTTTTGAGGTGTTTCAAAAAAAAAACACCATCATATTTGCACGCGGAATAGAGTTTT